TTATTTCTTTTTCTTTGCTTTGATTTGTTCTTTGTATAAGTATAAAATGTGACTTTATTCTTGTTTTCTTTCTTTTTGATAGGAATTCTCTTGTTAAGACCCTATGAATCAATTGAAACTTCAGATTCATACCAGAACCGCGATGATTCAATAAAACCTTCAAACTAAGTCCAAAGATTCTTTGAGTAAGAACCATTGGATCATCACTTATTCAATGAATAGAATAGATATAATAAATAAAAATACAAAGAAAAGAAAGGTTTATCCTTTGATCAAAATAAGCATAAACTAAATGAGAGTTTGAAAGAATAAAAAATCTTTCGATTTATAAATAATATAACTATAACTCTTTCTTTGAATTTTTTTTTGAGTCCGGCCGCGAGGTTTGAATATTAAGTATGAATCATAGTTCAAATACTTTGTGATCCATTTCATATATTCCGTGCTCCAGATACTAGAATGACTATCCGACGGGATAAAACTATCTCGATCAAGATGACAGACCCATTTTCTGTGCTATCAATAGGATCAATTATAACAAGTCACACACTCATATTCCGGAAATACAGAAACAAATAAATTTCGCGGTCGAACTACCGAAATAGAATGGGGCTAAAAAAATCCGAGAACTAAAAGTGAAACTTTTAGTATTGAAAAGCGAGTCTTCGTGATTCTTGTGAATCTAATTCAGTGAAATTCCATCCAGTAAAACGGAAGAATTATAAATCTCCAAAATAATAGATAAGAATATCGCAAATAAAGCCATTGCGACACCCATCAAAGGAGTCGTTCCCCATCCAGGGGCTACCTTACCATATTCCGAATTCAATGGTTTCAAAAAATCCCCTACAACAGTTCGTCTTGGACCAGATCTAGAACTACCCTCAACGGTTTGTGTAGCCATAAATCTTATTTTGTATTCAGTGAGATCTGTTGACTTTGTATATCATTCCGCTGTAAATAAACAATCTTATCATAGACCCATTGTGATCTTGAAATTATATAATAATGGAAACAGCAACCTTAGTCGCCATCTCTATATCTGGTTTACTTGTAAGTTTTACTGGGTACGCCTTATATACTGCCTTTGGGCAACCCTCTCAACAATTAAGAGATCCATTCGAGGAACACGGGGACTAATTGAAGTAATGAGCCTCCCAGGGAGGCTCATTACTTCAATTGAGATAATGAAAAATCATTTCATTTTTTTAGTTGGAACTTTAGGCGGTTCTCGAAAAAAGATAGCGAAAAAAATTATCCCTAGAGTAGATACTAAGAGGAATGTATAAACCAATGCTTCCATAAATTCGATCGTGGTTTACAATTATAGCTTCCGTACCTGTTTATTTGGAATCATCTCCCGAATAAAATAAAGAAAGAACAAGAATCAAAGAAAAGGCAGCGATTTAAATCAAGATTTTTCCAGCGGCCTATGGCAAATCACAAATAGAAGCGAAAAATAATAAAGCAATCTTGCATCAGACTACTTGTCTTCTTGTAGTTGGATCTCCAAGTTTTTGGAATGCTCCAAATTCCACTTGAGCATCCAAATCTGGATCAATACCGGCAAAAACATCTCTGAACAGGGTTCTAGCACCATGCCAAATGTGTCCGAAGAAGAAAAGCAAGGCAAACGAAGCATGCCCAAAAGTAAACCAACCCCTTGGACTGCTACGAAAAACACCATCGGATTTCAAAGTAGCACGATCTAATTCAAAAATTTCACCCAATTGAGCACGTCTAGCATATTTTTTCACAGTAGCAGGATCACTATAACTCACTCCATTGAGTTCGCCGCCATAGAACTCAACAGTTACACCTACTTGTTCGACACTATACTTTGATTCTGCCCTTCTAAAAGGGACATCCGCTCTAACAATTCCGTCTCCGTCTACCAAAACAACCGGAAATGTTTCAAAAAAAGTAGGCATACGACGTACAAAAAGTTCACGCCCTTCTTTATCTCTAAAGATAGGGTGCCCTAACCACCCAACGGCTATTCCATCCCCGTTGTCCATTGAACCCGCTCTGAATAATCCTCCTTTTGCCGGATTATTGCCAATGTAATCATAAAAAGCTAATTTTTCAGGAATTTTAGACCAAGCTTCTGATAAACTTTGATTTTCGGCTAACCCAGCACTAACCCTTCGATATATTTCTTGCTGGAAGTACCCTTGATCCCATTGATAACGAGTAGGACCAAATAATTCGATGGGGGTAGTTGCTGAACCATACCACATAGTTCCGGCAACAACAAAAGCTGCAAAAAAGACAGCAGCTATACTACTGGAAAGGACGGTTTCAATATTTCCCATACGTAATCCTTTGTATAAACGTTGGGGCGGGCGGACACTAAGATGGAATAAGCCCGCTAATATGCCCAATGTCCCTGCTGCAATATGATGAGAGGCTATTCCTCCCGGAACAAAAGGATCAAAACCTTCCACGCCCCACGCCGGATTTACAGGTTGTACCTTGCCAGTTAGTCCATAAGGGTCGGACACCCATATTCCAGGACCATACAATCCTGTTACATGAAATGCGCCAAAGCCAAAGCAAGCCACTCCTGAGAGAAATAAATGAATTCCAAAAATCTTGGGCAAATCCAAAGAAGGTTTTCCTGTGCGCTCATCACAAAAGATTTCTAGATCCCAATATACCCAATGCCAGATAGCTGCCAAGAAGCACAAGCCAGAAAACACAATATGTGCTCCGGCCACACCTTCGTAACTCCAAATACCCGGATTTGTTATAGTCCCCCCTGTAATACTCCAACCGCCCCATGAATTGGTTATTCCTAAACGAGTCATGAAGGGTATAACGAACATACCTTGTCTCCACATTGGATCAAGAACGGGATCGGAGGGATCAAAAACGGCTAATTCATATAGAGCCATTGAACCGGCCCAACCAGCAACCAGAGCCGTATGCATTATATGAACAGAAAGCAAGCGACCGGGATCATTCAATACGACAGTATGAACACGATACCAAGGCAAACCCATGGAAATACCCCTTTATCAACGAAAAATAGACACTATGTAACTTTATTGCATTGGAATACCTCCCCTTTTCGGTGGATTCTTTCGGAGAAAGGATTAATATTTGTTCTATTCCATTAGTAATTAAGGGAAGAATTCGGCTCAGAAGAAAAAAGAGAAGCAGATCTATTCTATACCCGATAAGTATCAATACGCAATGGGGGTTGATCCTATTTTTTATGAATGAACGCATCCCTATTTGTTCATCATTCAAAGGACCTATTGGTAAGAATTCTCTTTCATTCATTCTGTCTTTCTTTATTTTATGGCCTTATTCTATCTATGTATAAAATATGATAAAGGCCAATATTATTAAGACCATTATTACGCTTCCAGATCAAAGTGAAATATAGTATTTAATTCTTTTTCTTTCCTTTAATGCCTATTGGTGTTCCAAAAGTTCCTTTTCGAAATCCGGGAGAGGAAGATGCAGTTTGGGTTGACGTATAGTGCGACTTGTCAAATATATTGGGTCATATGGGATTCCCCCGTTCTCTCGCCCGATCGAGATATCCTCTGTTTCGCCCAAAAAAGATTGATTGAATTATCAAAAATTTGTAGCGTGAAGTGTAATGAAGTGCAATTAGAGATCCATTTCATTTTTTTGGGGGGTATCCAGATTAATATTTTCAATTAGAATGATTTATGGTTGGCTTGGTTGGACCGATAAAATGAAGCATCCAGGCTCCGTTTAGAAAAAACCCAATTGGTAATACATTTATGATTACCACCTATATCATAATCATAAATCTTTTTTATTTACAAATTCTAAATAGAAATAAGAACGATTTCAAACTATTAATCAATCGAATAATATGAGAAATACGTTGAATATTTGGCGGAAAACATGAAAGAAAAAGGAAATGAAATCATAGCAAAAAGACGTGGTATTGGGTCATTTGTCCTATATGCGCAAATCAAAATCGGGCGGATCTTTACTCGGAGTAGAGCATAAACCTAAAAAAATTGAATAAAAAATTGATGAAACCCATTCAGGAACAAGAAAATGACATCGTGATTTGGATTGAATCCCAATGAAAAAAAAAATAGATCAATGAAAAGTTTGTGCGATAAGTTTAGCGAATTTTTTCTATATTATACATTATAGGAAAACGGGCCAAAACTTATCTTTCTTTAATTTCATTTTGAATTTTATTTAAAAATGTAAGAAAAAGCCCCTTCGTTAGAAATTAGAAGTTAGAAAAGGCACACTAGAAAAAACGAAGGATGGCTGGAATCTACACATTGATTTTTTTCGCAATTTTTGTTGAACCGTATGCATCAAAAGGTGCCTGTACGGCTACTAAGGGATACAATTTTATCCTAATCAACCGACTTTATCGAGAAAGATTACTTTTTTTAGGCCAAGAGGTTGATAGCGAGATCTCGAATCAACTTATTGGTCTTATGGTATATCTCAGTATAGAGAATGATACCAAAGATCTGTATTTGTTTATAAACTCTCCTGGCGGATGGGTAATACCCGGAGTAGCTATTTATGATACTATGCAATTTGTGCAACCAGATGTGCATACAATATGCATGGGATTGGCCGCTTCAATGGGATCTTTTCTCCTGGCCGGAGGAGAAATTACCAAACGTCTAGCATTCCCTCACGCTCGGCGCCAATGAGTTTTTTTTATTTGATGGAAAGAAAAAAGAAGACTATGCCTTCGCCATATGAAATATGAATTAGTAAGTAATAATAGCATGGCACTTCGAATTCGATATGAATTTTTTTTTATTTCTTTTTTTTTTCAAAATATTAGATTATGTATCGAAAGAGTAGTATGAGAGAAAGGGCATTTCCAATTTTATCTTAGCTGTCGTGGGCCCATCTCAGCGTCACAAACTTTTTTTCTTTTCACACCAGGAGCTATTAACAATATTTATGTTATAAAAGAGTACGAAAAAAAAAGACTATTTTTTTCTTTCTTTTTTTTTTCAAAAAAAAGAAACTTTGGGATTGCTGAATCACAGACGAAATAAATATATAAAGCAACGGAGCCATCATAGTATTTTTGAACTTTTCCGAAAAAAAAGAAGGGTGGTAATTGGATTATTTAGTGATCTGAGTCTAATAGATGCTCTCTATATTTTCTCTTTTTCTTTTTTCGATGAAAGAAAAAAGAGAATTCCATTGTAAAGCCGTATGCAATGCACAAAAAATGCCTGTACGGTTGTTCAATTCTATCTTTTTTTTTCTTATTATTCTTTAGCTATTTTTAGCTATTCTTCTCGCCTCATTATGTGAGTTAGAAGAACCTTTTATTATGTTATATCATCAGGGTAATGATCCATCAACCTGCTAGTTCTTTTTATGAGGCACAAACAGGAGAATTTATCCTGGAAGCGGAAGAACTACTGAAACTTCGCGAAAGCCTCACAAGGGTTTATGTACAAAGAACGGGCAAGCCCTTATGGGTTGTATCCGAAGACATGGAAAGAGATGTTTTTATGTCAGCAACAGAAGCCCAAGCTCATGGAATTGTGGATCTTGTAGCGGTTAAATAAGTTAAATAACAAATAGCAATAGCAACGATTTAACACCAATCCACAATTTAATTAAGATTGATTTAATCCCTCTTCTTCCTTTCCTTCTTAACTTAAGCCTAAGGGGTTAATATTTTATTAATCTATTAAATAGAAAAAGAAGTAATTCAGAATCATCTGGTTAGGATCGATCTAAACCAGTCTATTATGTATATGATTCAGTATGCCAACTATTAAACAACTTATTAGAAATGCAAGACAGCCAATTAGAAATGTCACGAAATCCCCTGCTCTTGGGGGATGTCCTCAGCGCCGAGGAACATGTACTAGGGTGTATGTGCGACTTGTTCAGATCATGGGCTGAGAAAAAAGAAACAACTTTTTCAGTATCAACGATCCGTACCAGTGAATAGAATGGGGTTCGTCCGTTCACTATCTAAAAAAGATAGATCTACCATATCCTTCTATTGTGTATGAAATTTATGGTTTCCATTGGCGCAAATCCAATCTTGGAATTTAAGATGAGAAAAAATTCCCCATTGGTAGCAAATGCTTATCCATTAAGCGGGGAAAATCCTATTTAAAAAGCAAAAAGATTATGCTTCGACTCTTGCAAAGAACGGACTAACAGGGTCAGCTGCCCAATTAATCCTCATCCTTACATACCGTTACTGTATAAGATAGATCTCGTTGTGAAAGATCTATTACTGGAAAACTGATGAGTAGAGCCGAAGAGTGTGAACTGTACAAGTTACCAATTAAATGAAGGAATGAGCTCCGGTGTATAGAGAGGGCCTCACCGTTTAAGAAGTAACCATAGAAACGATGGAACCCACTATTTATTTATCCATTTCGATTTACTCCTTTATTTTAGTTAATATGCTTTTTTTGATATTTAGTATCAATACAATTTCTTATTTCAAGGCGAAATGAAATGCCTAGAAAAAAGGAAAAATCGTGGTCGGGACGGTTAGAGTAGCAAAAGCCATTGGAATTTTTATTTTATACATTGGAAGAATCCGTTTTGTTATTAATAGACTAGAAAAGAATAACTGAAAGAAAGAATTAGTTATTCATCAAAATTTCTTTTATTCAATGACCAGAATTAAACGGGGATATATAGCTCGGAGACGTCGAACAAAAATTAGTTTATTTGCATCAAGCTTTCGAGGGGCTCATTCAAGACTTACTCGAACTATTACTCAACAAAGAATAAGAGCTTTGGTTTCGGCTCATCGGGATAGAGATAGGAAAAAAAGGGATTTTCGTCGTTTGTGGATCACTCGAATAAATGCAGTAATTCGCGGAGTGGGGGTATCCTATAGTTATAGTTATAGTAGATTAATACACAATCTGTACAAGAAACAGTTGCTTCTGAATCGTAAAATACTTGCACAAATAGCTATCTCAAATAGGAATTGTCTTTATATGATTTCCAACGAGATTAGAAAATAAGGGGATCGGAAGGAATCCAACGAAATGCTTTAAATGAAATGGGGTTCCCTCGAGAATGAACTCGGGGAAGGTAGAGTAGAAATTAATATGATAAAAAATTCTGATAAGGCCATCAAAACAAGATGAGCGAAGACGCTCAATAAAAAAAAATCTTTTTTTTCTTCCCCAACCGGATTCGATTCTTTTATTTATTTTTTCTTACGACACGACAATTTTTTTTATCAGATTTTTTGACTAAAGCATCAGTCTACGTTTGATAATTTTGAATCAATTGAAGGGGTAAGCCTATTTATTTCTGGTTCTAAGAGCAGTAGTTCTAGTGGTCGACTCGCTTCTTTCAAACTGTTTCTCATTATTAAGAAAGGGTAACGAAGATAAAATACGAGCTTGTTTTATAGCAATAGTAATTAATCGTTGTTGTTTTAAGGTCAATCTATTTACTCGCCTAGATAATATTTTTCCTTGTTCACTAATAAATCGACTAATTAAACTCATGTTTCTATAATCAATTCGATCCCCCGATTGGATCGGGGGCAAACGCCTACGAAAAGATCGCTTGGATTTAAGAAAGAGTCGCTTGGATTTATCCATGATTTCTTTATTCCTTATTTCTAAAAAGAATCCTATCTCTATTTCTAAAATCCTATTTTGAAAATTCAAATTATAGAATTAATATAATAAATAGGATTTGGTTTGTTTATTTTATTATTGTTTATAAATATATATAAATATATTAATAATATAGAATAATATATAAATAATATTAATAATATATATAAATAATATTAATAATATATATAAATAATATTAATAATATATAAATAAATAGATAAATAAATAGATAAATAAAATATGCGTATGCGTCATATATAACTAATTATATACTTATACTTAATATATTATATACCTAATGTCATATTTTCATATTCTCGGGAAGTGGTGACATACGAGCACTTGATTCGATTTATTTCTTTATCTCCCCGTGAATTGTATGTTTGTAACAATAGGGACAGAATTTCTTCAATTCCAATCGACTGGGCGTATTGTGTCGATTTTTTTGAGTAATATACCTGGAAATACCCGTTGATTCCTTATTAACGCCGTTTCGAACACAACTGGTACATTCCAAAATAATCGTTACTCGGACATCTTTACTCTTGGCCATGAACCTCCTTTGAGTTTTTAATTCACCCAACTTTTCTATTTTCCGATCAAAAGCGAAGAAGAAAGGAATGAAAAAAAAAAAGAAATAAAAGTTGCTAACTCAAAACCAAATCCCGAAAGATTTCGTTGCAATCAATATAGTAAATCAATATAGATTTATAGTAATAGTAAATAATAAGAATAAGTAATACAACGATTTCTAACTCTATTTAGAATCAAACCACAGTACGGTATTTTCTTTAAGTATCTTGTAGGATACTGCTGTTCCAGCCACATTTCTCTTTTCGCTCTACTAGTAATTTAATTGGAGCTTGAACCCGAGTTTCGGTGAGGTTGAATCCACTTTTTTCGTTCTACCTTCCTTAATTTATTTTATCTAATTCTTATATAATTCTAAAAAAAAAAAAAAACAAAAATAAAATAAAAGGGGGGGGGCGAGAGAGTAGTCACAGATATTTGATTGTATCTCGATCTAATCTTTTTCGCCCCGTCCCACGGCAATAACTAGAATTAAAAAAAAGGGAATGTTAACGCATCCGGGAAGAAACGATTGATCTCTATCAATAAACCCGCTAAAGAACCGAACCAGAGAGTACTTAGTACTGGTGCTACGGAAAGATATGTTTTTAGATCTCGCATTTAAAATCCTCCTTCTTTATCGTATTACATTATGGTAATACATATATAATCACATGTATGTGTGGTTAAAGACCACTTGTATTTGTCTATTTGTACCCGGAATTCCTAATTCAAAATTTAAATTTAAATGTACAATGATTCGATAGATAAGATTTTCCCTTTCTTAAAACAGCAAAACAAAATAGGTCCCTTTCCGCCTGAGAATTCCCGCTAAAAATATTCATTTATTATTCATTATATGGTTGTTATATGATATGAGACCAAAAAGACGAAATGGGAAGATCATTTTTGTATATCAATAGATGAAATAAGGGTGTGGAAAACAAGACAGGGATTCTCTACAATGACATTGTAGGCCAATTGAAAGGGATGTAGCGCAGCTTGGTAGCGCGTTTGTTTTGGGTACAAAATGTCACGGGTTCAAATCCTGTCATCCCTACCTATTACTTCTCCTTTGAGCAGTAACGAGGGAGTCGTTTTAGATTGATTAAAATTAAGCATACATAATCTATCATTTTCTCATATTATATATGATATATGATAGTATAGGTGTGCGCGATGTATTGGGGTTATAAAATAAAAGAATCCTCTTTTTTTACAGTCTTATTTATTATGATAAGAAAGCGCTCTTAGTTCAGTTCGGTAGAACGTGGGTCTCCAAAACCCAATGTCGTAGGTTCAAATCCTACAGAGCGTGATTCCGCTCTTGTTAGGTCGAAAATTACACCGAACTGAAAAAAAAAAAATTGAACAGCAATTCGAATTTGACCTCCTTGAATTAAATCATTAAATTCAAATTATTAAATTAATTAAATTATAAAATTCAAAATTAAGGGGGTCAGTCAAAAAAAGAGATGTTAATTAATCCAAAAAAAGGTATGTTAATTAATCAAAGGTCCAACTGATCACCACGTCTGTATTGTAAATATGCGGTTACGAATAATCCAGCCAAAGTAATAGGAATTAGACCTAAGACGATTCCAAATAGAAAAACTTCAATCATTTCAATTTATTTGAAAGGAGAAAAAGAAAGGTAATATCTATCCCTAAATATTAATTTCTATTGCCCATGAATATCAATAACTAATAATTGATAATTAACACGGTAAGGAGCTATAGAATATATGGAATAGGACAGAAAGCTTTGTTTTTATGAATTGTTCGTTCATTCAATTAATTTTCAAATAAGCCGTATCTTACTCAGACCA